TTAAAACCTTAGATTCATACTAGAACCACGATGATTCAATAAAACCTTCCAAAAAAAAGTTCAAAAATTCCCTGAGTAAGAACCCTTGGATTATCACTTATTCAATGACTTAATATAATGAAAAAAAGACAAAGAAACGTTTATCCTTTACCCAAAATAAGTATAAACGAAAGAATAAAATTTTTTTAATTTAGCACTTCTAACTCTTTTTTCGGAGTCCGGCCACGAGGTCTGATAAGTATGAATCATAGTTCTAATATTTGTTCTAATATTTTGTAATCTATTTCATATATTCTGTGCTCCAGATACTAGCCTAGACTGAATATCCAACGAGATAAAATCATCTTGATCAAGATGACCGACTTCTTCTCTGTCGTATCCATAGGATCAATTCTAACAAGTCACACACTCATATTCCGGAAATACAGAAAAAAAAGAAATTCCACGATCGAACTACCAAAAAAGAGTGGGCTAAAAAGCCGAAACCTACATACTTTACTTTTTATTGAAAAGTTATTTAGGGGTTCTTGTGAATCGAATCTAATTGCTTGAAATTCCGTCCAGTAAAATGGAAGAATTATAAATCTCCAAAATAATAGATAGGAATATCGCAAATAGACCCATCGCGACACCCATCAAAGGCGTAGTTCCCCACCCAGGAGCCACTTTACCATATTCCGAATTCAATGGTTTCAATAAATCCCCTACAATAGTTCGTCTTGGCCCAGATCTAGAACTATCCTCAACGGTTTGTGTAGCCATAAATAATCCTATATTTTTTTTTATTCAGTGAGATCTGTTGACTTTGTATACCATTCCGTTGTAAATAAATGATCTTATCATAGATCCATTGTGGTCTTGAAATTATATAATAATGGAAACAGCAACCCTAGTTGCCATCTCTATATCTGGTTTACTTGTAAGTTTTACTGGGTATGCCTTATATACTGCTTTTGGGCAACCCTCTCAACAACTAAGAGATCCATTCGAGGAACACGGGGACTAGTTGAAGTAATGAGCCTCACAATATTGTGAGGCTCATTACTTCAATTGAGATAATGAGAAATCATTTCACCTTTTTAGTTGGAACTTTAGGCGGTTCGCGAAAAAAGATAGCGAAAAAAATTATTCCTAGAGTCGAGACTAAGAGGAATGTATAAACCAATGCTTCCATAGATTTGATTTCGGTTTACAATTATAGCTTCCATACCTGTTTAGTTGGGATCTTTTTCCGGATAAAAAAAAGACCAAGACAAGAGTCAAAGAAATGAAAAGTAAGCAATCCGAATCAAGATTTATCCGGTACCCTATCTATGTCAAATCAAAAAAGAAAGGAAAAAAGGAACAGAGCAATCTTGTATCAGACTATACTCTTTTTGTAGTTGGATCTCCAAGTTTTTGGAATGCCCCAAATTCTACTTGAGCGTCCAAATCTGGGTCAATCCCAGCAAAGACATCTCTGAACAAGGTTCTAGCACCATGCCAAATGTGTCCGAAGAAGAAGAGCAAAGCAAACGAAGCATGCCCAAAAGTAAACCAACCCCTTGGACTGCTACGAAAAACCCCATCGGATTTCAAAGTAGCACGATCTAATTCAAAAATTTCACCCAATTGAGCACGTCTAGCATATTTTTTCACAGTAGCAGGATCACTATAACTGACTCCATTGAGTTCACCGCCATAGAACTCAACAGTTACACCGACCTGTTCAACACTATACTTCGATTCTGCTCTTCGAAAAGGAACATCGGCTCTAACAATTCCGTCTCCATCTACTAAAACAACCGGAAATGTTTCAAAAAAGGTCGGCATACGGCGTACAAAAAGTTCGCGCCCTTCTTTATCTCTAAAAACAGGGTGTCCTAACCACCCAACAGCTATTCCATCCCCATTGTCCATGGAACCCGCTCTGAATAATCCACCTTTTGCGGGATTATTCCCGATGTAATCATAAAAAGCTAATTTTTCAGGAATTTTAGACCAAGCTTCTGATAAACTTTGATTTTCGGCTAGCCCGGCACTAACTCTTCGATATATTTCTTGCTGGAAGTATCCCTGATCCCATTGATAACGAGTGGGCCCAAATAATTCAATCGGGGTAGTTGCTGAACCATACCACATAGTTCCAGCAACAACAAAAGCTGCAAAAAAGACAGCAGCGATACTACTCGAAAGGACGGTTTCAATATTTCCCATACGTAATCCTTTGTATAGACGTTGGGGCGGACGAACACTAAGATGGAATAGGCCCGCTAATATGCCCAATGTACCTGCTGCAATATGATGAGAGGCTATTCCGCCCGGAACAAAAGGATCAAACCCTTCGACACCCCACGCAGGATTTACAGCTTGTACCCTTCCGGTTAATCCATAAGGATCGGATACCCATATTCCCGGACCATACAATCCTGTTACATGAAATGCGCCAAAACCGAAGCAACCCAACCCTGAGAGAAATAAATGAATTCCAAAAATCTTCGGCAAATCCAAAGAAGGTTTTCCTGTACGTTCATCACAAAATATTTCTAGATCCCAATACACCCAATGCCAGATAGCTGCTAAGAAGCACAATCCAGAAAACACAATATGTGCTCCGGCCACACCTTCGTAACTCCAAATACCCGGATTCGTTATAGTCCCTCCTGTGATACTCCAACCCCCCCACGAATTGGTTATTCCTAAACGAGTCATGAAGGGTATAACGAACATACCTTGTCTCCACATTGGATCAAGAACAGGATCAGAGGGATCAAAAACTGCTAATTCGTATAGGGCCATTGAACCGGCCCAACCAGCAACTAGAGCTGTATGCATTATATGAACAGAAAGCAAACGACCGGGATCATTCAATACAACGGTATGAACACGATACCAAGGCAAACCCATGGAAATACCCCTTTATCAACGAAAAATAGACACTATGTAACTTTATTGCACTGAAAAAAACTATGCTATGGACCTCCCCTTTTGAGGGGATTATCTTGGCGAAAGGATTAATATTTGGTCTATTCTTTTAGTAATAACGGAACAATTCTATTCTATTCGTAGGAACAAAAAGAAGCAGATCTATTCTATACTCGATAAGTACCAATACGCAATGGTGGATGGGAATTGATCCTATTTTATATGAGTGAATGTATACATATTTGTTCATCATTCAAAAGACCTATTCGGAAGAATTTTCCTTTATTCATTCTGTTCTGTTTTCCTTTTTTATGAACTTATTCAGTATAAAATGATAAAATCTGATAAAGGCCGATCTTATTTATTAAGACAATAAACCCGTTGTTACGCTTCCACATCAAAGTGAGCTATAGTACTTAATTCTTTTTTCTTTGCTTTAATGCCTATTGGTGTTCCAAAAGTACCTTTTCGAAGTCCTGGAGAGGAAGATGCATCGTGGGTTGACGTATAGTGCGACTTGTCAGATATATTGGGTCATATGGTATTTCCCCGTTTTCTCCCCCGATCGAGATATCCTCTCTTTCGCCCAAGACGGATTGATTTAATTATCAAAAATTTGGAGCGTGAAGTGCAATTAGATCTATTTTTTGGGGGGTATCCAGATTAATATTATCAATTAGAATAATTTATGGTTTTCTTGGTTGTACTAATAAAATGAAGTATCCAGGCTCCGCTTAGAAAAAACTCAATTTTGAATCTATCTAATCTATGATTACTACTTGTATCATATTCTATTTATAAATAGCATTGATATAAAACTGTTAATCAATCGAGTAATATGATGAATAGGTTGGTTGAATATTTGGTTAAAAGCATGAAGTAAATTGAAAAAAAAAAGGAAGTCGTAGCAAAAAGACATGCTATTGGGGCATTTGTCCTATATGTGCAAATCCAAATCGGGCAGATCTTTACTCGGAGTAGAGCATAAACCTAAAAGAATTGAAGAAGACCATTCGGGAACAAGAAAATGACATCGCAATTTAAATTTGATCTCGATGAAACAATACATCAATGAAAAGTTAGTTCGATAAATTTAATGAATTGGTTTTTTATTTATTGAAATTTATAGTATAGATAAACGACCGGGGGCCAAAGGACAAAACTCATCTTTCTTGAAAAATGGAAGGGAAGCAAAAGCCCCTTCATTAGAAGTTAGAAAGAGGCCTCTAAAGAAGGCTAGAATCTAAACATTGATTCTTTTTTTCGCTATTTTTTTTGAACCGTATGCATCAAAAGGTGCCCGTACGGTTCTTAAGGGATACAATTTTATCCTAATCAACCGACTTTATCGAGAAAGATTACTTTTTTTAGGCCAAGAGGTTGATAGCGAGATCTCGAATCAACTTATTGGTCTTATGGTATATCTCAGTATAGAGGATGATACCAAAGATCTGTATTTATTTATAAACTCTCCCGGTGGATGGGTAATACCCGGAGTAGCTATTTATGATACTATGCAATTTGTGCGACCAGATGTACAGACAATATGCATGGGATTAGCCGCTTCAATGGGATCTTTTATTCTGGTCGGAGGAGAAATTACCAAACGTCTAGCATTCCCTCACGCTCGGCGCCAATGAGTTTTTTTTTTTTTTTTAGACAAAAAAGAAAACTATGCCTTCGCCATATAAAATATGAATATTAAGTAATAATAGCATGGCACTTTGAATTCGATATGAGAATTTTTTTTTTCTTGTTTTTTTTCTAAACGATTAGATTATGTATCGAAAGAGTAGTATGAGATAAAAGGCATTTCCGATTTTAGCTGATTTATCGGAGGCCTCTTTCAGCGTCACAAACTTTTTTGTTTTCACGACGGAAGGCTCTTAACAATATTTCTGTTATGAAAGACTACGAAATATTTATTTATATTTTTAAAATTGAAATACGAAAAAAAAGAAACTTTGGGATTGCTAAATAACAAACGAAATAATAAAGCAACGGAACCATCATAGTATTTAAAAATTACTAAAAAAAAAGGAAGGGTGGTTATTGGATCATTTACTGCTCTGGGTCTGATAGATCCTCTATTTTCTATTCCTTCGATGGAAGGTAAAAATGAATTCCATTGTGGAGCCGTATGCACTGCACAAAGGATGCCTGTACGGTTGTTAATCCTATCTTGTTTTTTTATTATCTTTGACTCATCATGATCATGCGAGATAGAGAAAACAAAACCATTTATTAAATCATCAGGGTAATGATCCATCAACCTGCTAGTTCTTTTTATGAGGCACAAACAGGAGAATTTATCCTGGAAGCGGAAGAATTACTGAAGCTGCGCGAAACCATCACAAGGGTTTATGTACAAAGAACAGGCAAACCCTTATGGGTTGTATCCGAAGACATGGAAAGGGATGTTTTTATGTCAGCAACAGAAGCCCAAGCTCATGGAATTGTTGATCTTGTAGCGGTTGAATAAAAAATAGCAGGGATTTCACGCAAAAATCCGAAATTTGAGATTTTATCTTCTTACCGGGGGTTAATATAATATTTTCTATTACTATTAATCCTATTAATATAGAATATAGAAGTAATTCATAATCATCCGGTTAGGATTGATCTAAACCAACTCATTATGTATACAATTCAACATGCCAACTATTAAACAACTTATTAGAAACACAAGACAGCCAATCAGAAATGTCACCAAATCGCCCGCCCTTCGGGGATGCCCTCAGCGTCGAGGAACATGTACTAGGGTGTATGTGCGACTCGTTCAGACCATGGACCGGGACAAAAGAAAGTACAAAATTTTTCCCGTATCAGTGATAAGTACCAGTGAATAGGATAGAATGAATGGAAGAACTCCGTTCACTACCTAAAAATAAATAAAAAAGATTTATCGTATCCTTTTATTGGGTATCAAATTTATGGTTTCTATTGGTGCAAATCCAATCACCTCAATTTTCAATTTTAGATGAGAAAGAATTCCCCATTGGTAACAAATGCTTATCCATTAAGCAGAGGAAATCCTATTTAACAGAAAGATTATGGCCTTATTCTTCCAAGAACGGACTAAGAGGGTCAGCTACCCAACTAATCTTCATAATTAAATACCGTTACTGTATAGGTGGATCTCGTTGTGAAAGACCGATTACTAGCTAATTCATGGGTAGAGCCAAAGAGGGTGAACTGTACAAGTTAACAATAACATTGATGAAATATAAGAAGGAGCTCCGGTGTATAGAGAGGACCTCACCGTTTAAGAAGTAACCATAGAAACGAAGGAACCCACTATTTCTTTATCCATTTCTATTTTTATTTATTTACTCTATGTTTGTTTTTTTTTATACCTAGTACCAATACAATTTCGTATTTTCGGGTGACTAGAACAAAAAAAGAAATCGTGGTCGGGAAGGTTATAGTAGCAAAAGCCATTGGAATTTTTATTTTATACATTGGAAAAATAAGTTTTGTTATTAATAGACTAGGGAAAGGAGAAAGGAATAACTGAAAGAAAGGAAATCGATTAGTTATTCATCAAAGTTTCATTTATTCAATGACTAGAATTAAACGAGGATATATAGCTCGGAGACGTAGAACAAAAATTCGTTTATTTGCATCAAGCTTTCGAGGGGCTCATTCAAGACTTACTCGAACTATTACTCAACAGAAAATAAGAGCTTTGGCTTCAGCTTATCGGGATAGAGGTAGGCAAAAAAGAAATTTTCGACAGTTGTGGATCACTCGAATAAATGCAGTAATTCGATATAATAAGGTAGACTACAGTTATAGTAGATTCATACACAATCTGTACAAGAGGCAGTTGCTTCTTAATCGTAAAATACTTGCCCAAATCGCTATATTAAATAGGAATTGTCTTTATATGATTTCCAATGAGATCAGAAAATAAGAAGATTGGAAAGAATCCAGCGGAATGCTTAAAATGGAGTTCTCTGGAGAATGAACTCCGAGAAGGTAGAGTAGAAATTAGTATGATAAAATATGATAATATGATAAAGTGGTCAAAATGAGCAAATATGTTCAATAAAAAAAAGATTTATTCTTCTTCCCCTATTCTTTTTTTTTTTCTTACGACACGACAATCAAATCTAGATTTTCGGATTTTTCGAACAAAGCATCAATCTGCGGTTGAGTTTGGATTAGAATTTTAATTCAATTGAAGAGTAAGCCTATTTATTCCTGGTTCTAAGACCAATAGTTCTAGCGGTCGACTCGCTTCTTTCAAATTGTTTCTCATTATTAAGAAAAGGTAACAAAGATAAAATACGAGCTTGTTTTATAGCAATAGTAATTAAGCGTTGCTGTTTTAAGGTCAATCTATTTACCCGTCTAGATAATATTTTTCCTTGTTCACTAATAAATCGACTAATTAAACTCATGTTTCTATAATCAATTCGATCCCCCGATTGAATCGGGGGCAAACGCTTACGAAAAGATCGTTTGGATTTAAGAAGGAGTCGCTTGGATTTATCCATGGTTTGTTTATTCCTTATCCCGAAAATCCTATTTCGATCGGATCTAAAATGATTTAGAATTAAGAAATAGGATTTGGTTTGTTTATATTGAAATCTAAAATATGTCTAATATATGTAATTTTTCATCTTCCTTGGATTGGAAAAGGGTGACACACAGACGATCGGTTCGATCTATTTCTTTATCTCCCCATGAATCGTATGTTTGTAACAACGGGGACAGAATTTTCTCAATTCCAATCGACTAGGCGTATTGTGTCGATTCTTTTGAGTAATATATCTGGAAATACCCATTGATTCCTTATTAACACCGTTTCGAACACAACGAGTACATTCCAAAATAACTGTTACTCGGGCATCTTTACCCTTGGCCATGAACCTCCTTTGGATTTTTGATTCACGCAACTCTTCCATTTTCCGATCCAAAATGAAGAAAAAAAGAGAAGTTGGTAACTCGAAATAAAATTATGAAAGATTTCGTTGCAATCAAATATAAAATATAGTAATACAATGATTTCTAAATTTAGAATCGCAGTACAGTTTTTCATTTAAGTATCTTGTATGATATTGTTGCCCTAGCCATCACATTTTCATTTTCGTTCTCACTTGGAACCGGGCGCCGAGTCCGAGTTTGACTGAGGTGGAATCCATTTTTATTCTTTCTCTTTTCTAACTTATTCTAAGTATAAAAACTCTAAAAAAAAGAAGGGGAAGGGGATTAGTCACAGATATTTGATTGTTTTTCTAATCTTCTTCACCCCTTCCCAAGTCAATAACTAGAATGAAAAAAATGGGAATACCAACGCATCCGGGAATAAACGATTGATCTCGATTAATAGACCCGCTAAAGCCCCGAACCATATAGTACTTACTACCGGTGCCACGGAGAGATATGTTTTTAGATCTCGCATTTAAAACCCTCCTACTTTATAGTAATTTGTAATACATAATGGTATTACATACCATCAAATGTATATATAGTTAATAACCGCTTGTATTGTCCGCGGAATTCCTAATTCAAATTGAAATGTACAACAGTTCAATTCGGTAGATATTCCCTTTTTTATTAAAAAAAATATGTCGCTTTCCGCCCCCCCAAATATTCATTTTTCTTTACGGCGGATTTCATATTTATTATTTCATACGTATATAAGTCTTTTTATTATATTTTAATATATGATATGAGACAAAAAAGAAGAAATGGCAAGATAATTTGTATATACCAATGGAGGAAATAAATCAAAAATGTGGAAAACAAGACAGGGATTCTCTACAATGACACTGTAGACCAATTGAAAGGGATGTAGCGCAGCTTGGTAGCGCGTTTGTTTTGGGTACAAAATGTCACGGGTTCAAATCCTGTCATCCCTACCTATTACTTATCTTCTGAACAGTAACGAGGAATCAATTGAGATCCATAAAAATTTAACATACATATACCGAATCAATCTTTTTTTTATTTAATTTGATGATATTCTATATGATAATATATGTATGCAAGATATATTAGGGTTGCATTTAGTTTGATAATAAAACGCTCTTAGTTCAGTTCGGTAGAACGCGGGTCTCCAAAACCCGATGTCGTAGGTTCAAATCCTACAGAGCGTGATTCGATTCTTGTTGTTGTTAGATCGAAAATTCTACTGAAATAATTCAACAGAAATAAAAATTTGACCTCCTACTTCCTTTATAGGAGGTCAATCAAAAAACGAACTGGTAATTAATCAAAGGTCCAACTGATCCCCCCGTCTGTATTGTAAATATGCGGTCACAAATAATCCAGCCAAAGTAATAGGAATTAGACCTAATACGATTCCAAATAGAAAAACTTCAATCATTTCAATTTAGTTGAACGAGGAAAAGGAGAGGTAATATCTATCCTTAAAATATTAATCTGTATTGCCCATGAATCTCAATGACCAAAAATTGGAAATTGAATTGACAAGGTAAAGAACTCTACAATATCAATATATAGAATATATGGAATACCACAGAAATGTTTCTTTTTTTGAATTGTGCATTCAATTAATTTCAATCAAATAAGTCGTATCTTGTTCAGACCGATAAATAGAGCTGAGGTTAGAGTTAAAACTGCTAGTAGAAAACCGAAATAACTAGTGATAGTAGGCATGACGAGGCTAAATGAAATACGTTATTTTTATCCATATGTTTATAAAGCACTTCCCTAAGTTTCTATTTTTGAAAGATACGCGGATGGATAAGTAAAAATACCAATTGAAAGAATATATTCAATTGAAAGTTTTTGATTCATCTATTATTATCATTATAGATGATACTAACAAAAATCTTGTGACATAGGTAAGAAATCAATTCGTCATCTGTCTCTCTATCCCGCGATTCGGAATCAACGGATTCATTGGACAACTCTTGAGTTGTAAAAACTAATATTCTTATTATAATTATAAACAATAATTAATTTATTAAAAATTAATTGAATATATAAATCTTAATATATAAATCTATTAAATGGATTCTAAATAATTAGAAAGACAAAATATATATAAAAAAAAAGAAAGAACAAATAATAAATAAACTATGTTGTGTAACTTCATTCCAAAAATGAAATGCTCTTTGAA